CTGGAGGATCCATAGCCTAGTCGGAAAATCATTAGCAAAGACTTCTGCTACAGAATGCTTTATTTTTCCAGATAAAAATATTCGTTCAAAAAAGGCAACAGAAGATGTTACTCGTAAATGAGAAGATTGGTTGTGGAAAAAAAGTAAGACAGATTCGTATTCACAAACATGAGAATTATACACGAACAAGAAAAATCTTAGATTACTTTTTGAAAAAATGTAAATTGATTTATTTGGAATAATAATACTATTCCAATTATAATACTCGTGAAGAAAAAGCCCTAATAAATGCAAGGAAGAGGCTTCTTTTACCCAACAGCGGAGGGTTTGAACTAAAATTTCCAGATGAATTGGATAGGGTATTAGTACATCTGATACATAATTTAAATGTGGTAATTTGTCCTCTAAAAAAGGAAATATTGAATGAATTGATCGTAAATTCGAATACTTTACAATTTCTCTGTCGGTTAAGGAAGAAACTAACCGTAGGGAACATGGCATTTCCACAATGTCTGCAAATCCCTCTGATATCATGTGAGAATACAAATTCTTATTGAACCCAAAGAATTGATTTTGGTTCGAATGATTCTCGGAAATAATCAAATGATTCTCTTGATACATTTGAGTAATTAAACGTTTTACAATCAATAAACTATATTGAGTTTCATAAACCACATTTTCCCACAAATTGAATCTATTTAAACCCGAATCACGATCAAATGCATAAATATACTCCCGAAAGATAAGTGGGTATAGTAGATCATATTTACAAAACCTATCTGGCTCTAAATATTCTTGATTTTGCTTCATTTGAAATTCGATTTGAACCGAAAATAGGAAAATATAGGATGAAATGGATTGGGTTAGCAAATGATACTTTATAGTACGATAGCGTTAAAACAAGGTATTAGTAGGATACCGCGGAAAAAAGGTACGACATATCAATGAACTCTCTAGCCTCTATTTTTTCACCCAATTTAGTTTCATTCTCTAATACCAAGACGGTTAGAAATTATTTATTTTTGCAATCCGATCGCTCTTTTGATTAAAAAAAAAAAAATATCTTTATCAATATACTGCCTTCTTCATACACATGGGTCTCCACTATATAATGAAGATTGCTAATAGGTAGGATTCATAAAAAATCGATAATCAGCCCAAGGGAAAAGCTTTTCCGCATCAAGCACTAATATAGTTTTAACGTCTAATTAGATCGGATAATCATTCAAAAATGAAGAACAAGAGCTCGTTCTTTTTTCTCTTCCTATAATTGGAACCTCTAGTTAGGATCTATCCATTTATTTGCTCGACCCAACTTTAGTTTTAATTGATTTGTTTGTTAAATTAATTAAATCCCAAGCCAAAAATGAAAACAATTGAAACAAGGTTTTGGCCTTATCCCTATATATAATAATATAATAGGAATTCAATATTTTTCAAATTATCTATTGATACGACATGCTGCTTTTTCCAGTCCTTCCTTTCAGGATCAGTCGCGGTCTTACAAACTCTACCTATGGTATAGATGAATTCCTTGCTTCATACAAATGTGTAAAAGATGCTAGCCGCACTTAAAAGCCGAGTACTCTACCGTTGAGTTAGCAACCCGAACTAAAAGAATTAGAGTGTCTAGATACAATCGGAATCCTAATAAATAAAGAGATTCAATTGTACGGCACAATCAAATCAAAACATCTCAAAAAGGCAAAAAAAAATTTAAGATCCAAATATAAATGAAAATTTTTGTAGACTCATTCTTGTATTTTATGTTATAAATTTTTCTTTGTTTATTATAAACATTTCTTTTTTTAGAAAACTAAAAAAAGACTTCGTAGATCCAATGAACCCTTTATTTGAATGAACTAAAATCGATAGGACAGAGATAAATGGATTCATTTATCCATGCCGAGATTATATTCATTTGATACACTGTTGTCAATATAAGAGTTAATTTTGATAAAAGAATAAAAAAAGGGAAATTTCAATTAAAAAAAAACTAAACTAAGGATTTATGTTGGATTGGCACTAGAACTCCATATGGAAGCGACATAGAGACATAAAAAGTGTATACGTACAACTAAAGTAAACAAATGAAATAGCAAAATCCCAAATTAAGTCAATTAATATCAATCAATCAATACAAATAAAAAAGAAAAGATTAAACTTTTGACTTTTGTTATTTTTTCATAGAATTCCACTCACAAATGCCCATTGACATGACAATAGATCTTTTTTTCGTTATAAAAGCCGGCATTATGTAGTAGCAAAAATAATTTAAATAAGATATAAATAGAAAACTCTCTACTGGATAAAAAAAGTAAAAGAAAAGATTATGCAAAACTCTAGAAAACTCATCCACACGTTCATTAATTTCTATATTTCATTAATTGAATTTTGATTGGTGATTAAGGCGAAGGTTTATCAAAAACACCCGCCTTCTTTGAAATATCATGAACAGTTCCTGTGGGTTGAGCGCCTTTTTCAAGGAAATAGAGAATAATAGGAATATTTAAATAGGTTTGATTCTTTATCGGATCATAAAAACCTACTTTCCAGAAAGCTTTTCCTTCTCTTCGAGATCGAACATCAATTGCAACGATTCGATAAATGGCTCATTGGGATAGATGTAAATAACCCCCCCATAGAAACGTATAAGAAGTTTTCTCCTCGTACGGCTCAAGTAAAGTTATTTTTATGTATAGAATTCTAATGTTAAATATATTTCTAAAATCATCAAATCAATTATATGAAGAATTATCTTTCTTTATCATATCATAAAGATTTAAATAATTGTTTATTAATCTTTCCCCAACTTTTGTAATTGTAATTTGCACGCTCATAACTCAAGTTTGATAACCCAAAAAGAAACCTTTTGTATAAGCATTTGGTTTATTGAGTCGTCTATAATCCCCCTTTTTTTGTCTGTCTCCTTTGAAATCCAATTTTTTTATTCTTTATTTTAATTGAGTTCTTGTTGCTGAGACAATGGAAAACGGTATTTCCTTGTTCTAAGATCCTTTCCTCTTTCTTTGCCTTGAATCATTAGGTTTAGACATAACTTCAGTGATCCTTAATTGTTTCAATCAAAATGGCAGCAACATACCCTTTATTTTTGATTTCTATCTACCAACAAATCATACTAATGGTCGATTCCTGTGTAATACACTTTTTGATTTTATCGAAAGAATTTTATAAATTCCACCAAATTTGACTTTTTAATTTAAAACTTGCTTGAATTGGATCCTTTCAATTTCTATGTAGAAAATAGACTTAACAAAGCTGTCTCTATTTATTAAATGATACTAACCCTAGATTCTTGCCTCCCCTAAACGAATCAATACGTTTAGCTCGAGCTCCATCTTGTACGATACAGTTTGCACCCCCCTCTAAAAAAAAAACAAAAAGAAAGTTCTAGTGAAACAGGACAAATGATGTCGAGCCAAAAGCACTTTCAGTCCTATCTAATATAAAAATGGTGGGTGTAAGAATCCACAGCGGATCGTGTCCTTCAAGTCGCACGTTGCTTTCTACCACATCGTTTTAAACGAAGTTTTACCATAACATTCCTTTAGTTTCGAACCAGTATTAAATTAATTCCATTATGTGAAATCATGAATAGTCATTGTTTGGTCGGTACCTAATAATCTAGATTTTAATTTTACTTTTATTTCGATAAAAAATTGAGTTTCTGAGGAAGTCGCAGAAAAGATAAAATCTTACCCCAGATATATATTCTAATATATATATATATATATATTAGAATATAGAATATTCTGAAAATAAACTAACTAAAATATTGAGTATTAATTATATTAATACTTAATATTTTAGTTCTAAATTGAAAAATTAAAAGACCACAACGAAAATTGAAATAAGTTATTTTGAATTCGGCATCTTAGAATAAGATGATAGTGATAAGATCAATTCAAAAAATTAACACTTAATTCTTCGAGTACTAAAAACTCATGAAAAATCATCAATTTCAAAGATAGATCACAAATAGATTGGATTTTATCTCCGTGTTATTTACACTGGATCAAATTTGTCAAAAATAAATGATTCAAAGAAGACTCATTCAAAAAAAAAATATATATATATTTTTTTTTTGAATATTATACTTTCTAATTTATAAACAGACGATTGTTCAAAATCGTAACATTTATTCTGCTTTATTCTGATATAAGCTAAATCATCTATGACATCTATAATAATAGAATTATAGAATAGAGGATTTAGATGGAGTAAATCTGTGATAATACGATACTATGTTGAGTCTGTAGACAGATATGCTCTGGGACGGAAGGATTCGAACCTCCGAATACCGGGACCAAAACCCGTTGCCTTACCACTTGGCCACGCCCCATTTATTATTGGGACTAATAAACACTATTATTGGTACTGGTTGTTCGTCAACTTCAGCCTAAATATCTATCAAATAAATTAGATCATTGCTAGAATTTATATATATTTATATATAACCCTAAACTAATGAATTTATTGATCATTACATCTAATTCAATTAAGATATTATATGAGATTATGATTTATTCTATTCACCTTTTGATTTTCAAATTGAAAAAAAAAAATAATTTTTGATTGGGGAAGTTCAAATTAAAGAAGGTTTTTTGGTATATCTAATTTATTTGTCTTCATTTACCCTTACTATATAAACAATTCAACTTATCAATAACTCAATCAAATTAAATACAATTAACCTCAAGAAAAAAATGTTTGTTATGCTTAATATATTAAGTTTAATCTGTATCTGTCTTAATCATACCCTTTATTCAAGTAGTTTTTTCGTCGCCAAATTGCCCGAAGCCTACGCTTTTTTAAATCCAGTCGTAGATGTTATGCCAGTAATACCTTTGCTTTTTTTTCTCTTAGCTTTTGTTTGGCAAGCTGCTGTAAGTTTTCGATGATTTTTTGAATTAAAAACTATTCAATCGTCTTTAATACCGTCCTAGACTAATTTATTCAAAAAACAATTATAACAATCGATAAGATAAGTCTTACAGTATGAACTCTCGAGTCGAATAGAGAAATTCTGGTATAACTGTGATAAGTTCGGAACAACCCATTTGATTTCCTTATTCTGATCCTTTTTATATTGGAAGACCTTTTGGAGTCTTCCAAAATGTCTAATTTTAGGTATAAAAGAAAAGTTTTGTTAATAAAAAAATACACATTTCTTAAAAATGTAGTTTTTGAAAATTCTTTGATTTTTCTAGTCTCAAAAGAACTTTAGTTTATTTCTTTATTTCTTCGTTTGGTGCACGTTGAAAAAAAAATCTATATAAACTCTAGTAGGGTACGCAATTTAAAATATAAATAGCCACATGGAAGATCTACTCTCTTTTTTTTCCTAAAAAAAATTTGGAGATTATGTAATGCTTACTCTAAAACTATTTGTTTACACGGTGGTGATATTCTTTGTCTCTTTATTCATCTTCGGATTCCTCTCTAATGATCCGGGACGTAATCCTGGGCGTGAAGAATAAAAAAGGAAACCTTTTTTATTTTTTTGCGCAATTTTAAAAAGTTCTTTCGTAGTATTTTATCTATTTCACTAAAAAAAAAAAAAAGAAATCGGAAAAAATCGAAAGGAAATAAAAAGTTATCGAAAAACGGAAAGAGAGGGATTCGAACCCTCGGTACGAAAAACTCGTACAACGGATTAGCAATCCGACGCTTTAGTCCACTCAGCCATCTCTCCCCAATTGCCAAAAGATAATTTAGTATGTTACATAAATCAAAATAGGGCTTGAAAAATTACTTTTAGTTAGTTTATCTAGAAAAAAAAATAACAAATAAAAAGAAATCAAAAAGAACTTTTTTTTTCGCCAAAGAAACCCTTTCTTTCCCCGGATTGGCCTGTCCAGCACCAAGCTGGGCCGGGCCCCCTTTTCTTGCAACCAAAGGGAATTTGCTATCTTAATTTCTTGACTTTTTTTTATTATATAAAAATATTTAATTAAATATCAATTAAACTAAGATATGAAAATAGGGGAACTCTAAATTCTTGAACAATGCGTTTTTCGATTACGGCTTAAATAGTTTAATATCTGACAAAAACCTCTAAGCAAAAGACTTGGTATTTAAATGAATCCGCCTTTCCTAATCTCATTACGTCTTCTCGTTTACGCTCTAATTTTCATTGATCCTATCTTTTGATTCCAAACAATTTTCTTGTTAGACAAAAAGTCTATTTATATACAATAATTGTATTGTAGCGGGTATAGTTTAGTGGTAAAAGTGTGATTCGTTCTATTAATCCCTTAATGGTTAAGGGATCCCCCGGGTTGATTAATATACCATTATTATCAAAAACTTTATCTCGTAATAAAGGATTTACTCCTTCTTTACCTCTGAATCAAAAAGTCGAGGAAGAATATAAATTCTCGTAATTTATATCCAAAAGTCAATTAGAAATTAAAAAATAGGATATTGGATTATGAAATTACGAAACATAATTTTTTTATTGGATCAATACTTCCAATTGAATGAATAAGGCATCCATGGATAAAGATAGAAAATTGATTTCTAATCGCAACTAAATCTTCCATTTTGTATATGGAAAAGTGAAGCAAAATAGCTATGAAACGATGTCTTTGGTTTACGAAAGACATCGACAAATCTTTTAGCTCGATGGAAACAAAAAGATTTTCCTAAGGATTCTATTAACTAGAAATAGAGAACGAAGTAACTAGAAAAGGTCTTAGAAGCCCCTTCTTTTCTATAAGGATTGTCTATAAAGCAGGTCGGTTATTTTGAATACATTGAGACAGAAAAGCTGACATAGATATTATGGGTCGAAATTTGTAATTTCGTTCATATCTTATATTTTGAAATGGATCCTTTTTCCATAAAGGAGCCGAATGAAACCAAAGTCTCATGTTCGGTTTTGAATTAGAGACGTTAAGAATGATGAATCAACGTCGACTATAACCCCTAGCCTTCCAAGCTAACGATGCGGGTTCGATTCCCGCTACCCGCTTGTACTTAATTTATCTTATAGCTATAGACAATATTTTGAGTACTCTCTATATTTATTATTTAATAAATAATAAAAAAATTGAAATGAAAAGCGTCCATTGTCTAATGGATAGGACAGAGGTCTTCTAAACCTTTGGTATAGGTTCAAATCCTCTTGGACGCAATATATTTCCATATATTTTTTATCTTTCTATGTCAAGAAAGCTTTTTTTAATAGTTTGAATAAGATCCACTTGTTAATATACACTTTATACTTATAATTTACCTTACCAATTTAAAGTAATTAATTTACTTAGACTTGCTTTTGAAGGATAAAACGCTCCTTCTGTTCCTGAATAGCTTCTTTCAAAAGGACTTCTGCTTCGTCAGTAAATGTCTTAGTAGAAGATATGATTTCTTGGAATTGAGGTTTATTCGTTTTTAAGTAAGTCCGTAAATCAACGAGAAATTTTTTTACCTGGGCAGTTTCTAATGAATCCAGATAACCATTCGTTCCGGTATAAA